TATAAAAAAGAAAAGGAATGTTGAAGTTGAAAAAATTACCTAATCATTCGCATTTTTGTTGGGGAGTCTAGAAATTAGACGTTTTCTGGTCGAATCATAAGCACTTACTTCTATTTTGACTCTATCTCCTGATAGTATACGTATAAAATCGCCTCGGGCTTTTTCTGAAGCATAATTTAAAACCAGATTTTCATTATCTAATCTAAACGAATCCGTAACATATTATTGCAAAGTTATTAAGAAATTAAACCTTTCTGAATCCCTTTTTTTTGTTCTTTTTGTTTTCTATCTAAAAGTCTCTTGAAATATCAACTAATCTAATGTAGGAGGAATGCTATTAGAAATCTCTTCTTTACTATTTTTTTTTCACAAATAGGGGAAGTTCAGATACAATTTAAATATCGAAAAGATTACCATATATAACACAAGATTTCTCCACCGATTCTTTCTAGGCGAGCCTCTCGGTCTGTCATTATACCCCGAGAAGTAGAAAGAATTACAATCCCCATTCCACCTAAAATTCGCGGAATTTGTTGATAGTTAGAATAGATTCGTAGACCAGGGCGACTGATGCGTTTTAAATTTAGACTCGTTTGACATGGTCCTTTCCTATTTCTTCTATGTCGTAGGGTTAAAGCCAAAAAAAAAAATTTGCCTTCCTGGTGTTTCCTCACATTTTCAATAAAACCTTCTCGTAAAAGTATTTTTATAATGTTTTCGGTGATGTTAGTAGATGCTATTCGAACGGTTCCTTTTCTATCCATGTCCGCATTTCGTATCGAGGTTATTATGTCAGCAATAGTGTCCCTACCCATGATAAACTAAACCTTTTGTTGCCTCGTAATTTTGATATAATCAACATACTTTGTTTTCATTTTTTTTTTATAATTTATGAATTAAATATTATTATTTTTTATTTTATTAATTTTATATTTTTTTTATATATTTTTATTAAAGGTATATGCGTGAAACACAATCTACTAATTAATTTTAATTTAATTGATTTCGTTCAAATATCAAATATTAGAAATCATGTAATGCTCTTATAACGCTTTATTTTATAATACTTCAGGTGCTAATGAAACTATTTTTGTGAAATTTAACTGTCTCAATTCCCGAGCGATTGCACCAAAAATTCGAGTTCCCTTTGGATTTCCTTCTTGATCAATTACAACTGCAGCGTTGTCATCATATCGTATTATCATACCGTTGTCGCGTTTAAGTTCTTTCGAAGTACGCACAATTACAGCTCTGATCACTTCAGATCTTTCTAGAGGTGAATTGGGGACTGCTTCCTTGATCACAGCAATAATAACGTCGCCGATATGAGCATATCGGCGATTACTAGTTCCTATGATTCGAATACACATCAATTCTCGAGCTCCGCTATTATCTGCTACATTCAAATGGGTCTGAGATTGGATCATATTCTTTTTTGAATCTGTTATTTCAATGGAAAGGGGCAAAAAAAAGAAATATTGTTTGTCCAAAACAAAAAAAAAAAGAAACTTTCGAATTTTTTCCTAACAAAGAAAGGCCTTTTCCTTTTAGTTCTGTATTCCTATCTCAAAATAATGAATAAAGAAAGGCTTTTTCCTTTTAGTTCTGTATTCCTATCTCAAAATAATGAATTGAGTTCGTATAGGCATTTTGGACGCTGCTATTAAAATAGCCTTTTTGGCTATATTTTCTGCTACCCCGCCCATTTCATAAATCATTCTACCCGGTTTAACGACAGCTACCCAATATTCGGGAGATCCCTTCCCCGAACCCATACGTGTTTCCGAGGGTCTTAGGGTAACTGGTTTGTCGGGAAAGATACGTACCCATATTTTTCCACCGCGGCGTACATTTCGTGTCATTGCCCGACGCCCTGCTTCTATTTGTCTAGACGTAATCCAAGCGGGTTCAAGTGCCTGAAGAGCATATCTACCGAAACAAATACGATTGCCGCGATAAGATACTCCTTTCATTCTTCCTCTATGTTGTTTACGGAATCTGGTTCTTTTGGGGTTATAGTTGATGGTTGTTTCGCAATTCCATCTCTACTGCAGAACCGGACATGAGAGTTTCTTCTCATCCAGCTCCTCGCGAATGAAATGATTATGATAATGAAATGATTATGATTAAAAAGAAAGTATACATATGAATAATATACTGAATCTTGGGATTCTTTGATATTGATATTTTACCCAATTTATTTTAGTAGATTAGAAATTTGTATATTTTTTATTTGTCTATCTTATATAGATAATTATGTATTCTATTTCTATATAGAAATTTATAGAGAATTTTAAATTTATATTTTTATATTTATAGATAATTATTTTTAGATAATATTTAGATAATGTTCTTTAAAATGTTATAACAAGTCTGTATTTATTATGATTATTAGATCAGATCACTTAAAATTTAGAAATCAAATAATATCAAAATCTTCGCGGGCGAATATTAACTCTTTCAATATTTACTTCATTTGTAGGGTTAACCTATGACCTCT